CCTTAAATATTTTGAAATATTTAATATTTTGTTATTATGGATTCCATTGTTCAAAAAATTCTTTATAGAGAAGAGAGACATTTTTATCTATTTTTTATTCAATGAAAATTTGAAGTGTGATAATTTACTGATAATTCCCTATAGGGAACATATATAAATAAGATAGCCAATTGACTATCTGTGTAACAATTTCCGTTCTGGGGTTTACATATACTAATAATTGTTGTTATAATTGAAATTGAGAAGTCTTTTTTATTTAAAAGAATCAATACTGATTAGTTATATATCAATTTGTATTTTCTTATGTTATTAGGAAAACACAATTCGAAATTCAAATACAAGAATCATTCATAAATTCGCAGTCGGGAGTCACTAGTTAATGGTTCAAACTTGTCATAAATTTTAGCTTTTGTAACATAAAATCCACATTTGTTTTTTCAATAGAAAAGCGATGGGAAGTTTTTAGGCATTGTGTTTTGAGATACCATATAATCAATCGAAGGGGTGAATCAAATATAATTAAAAGGGAGAAGGGATCTCTTTTATTTTAGAAAAGGTATTATCGGATTCGAGGTGCAAGTACAAAAACCAAGAAGTTTCGTAATCCACCCCAAAAAGGAAAAATTTTAACCTCTTAGGTTTATGTCTCGTTTTGGCGGCATGGCCGAGCGGTAAGGCGGGGGACTGCAAATCCCTTTTCCCCAGTTCAAATCTGGGTGTCGCCTGATCAACAAAAGAATCGAAATCTCTTATTCGGTTCTGCTGATATAACTCGCCGAACTATTCCCCAGCATAAGCAGAAGAAAGGGACTGTTGCTACTTGGTTGATTTTAACCACCTGTTGGGGGGGTTTTCTAAAAGATTGTAAAGCGTTGTATCGAGGAGTTAAGGAAAGATTATAATGGTCGAAGGGCTATCAAGACTTCCCGATCCCCTCTACTACTAATATTAATGATTGGGTCTTAAATTCCATTGGATAGCCGGCGGGTAGGACAGCGAATCGAATTAAATTAGTAATTGTGGACAAAGGCGGAAGATCTTTTAGATACTGTATATACATATACAGCCTCGCGAGAATCTCTGAGTGTTCGGACATTCAATCAATATTAGAGTGGATAGATAATTTACTTTTTTATATAATTTATAGAAAAAGCGCAAAAAGAAATAATTTTTGAGGGCCAACCCCCTGCCAAGAATATAATATACTGTCTCCCGACTATTTCACATAGATAGCGATCTATCTATTTCTGCTTTTTACCTATAAAGGTCAACAAAAAAAGAATGGGCCTTAGTATTCTTACATCTTCCATTAGTAACATTCCCTTGCGGTGTCATTGCGTATTTTACTTGTGTTTAGTCTTTCCCGATTAGAAATCATGGAGGAATTTTTTAGAAGTGTATTTAGTGAATTGGTTCATCACCAGTCTTCGGTCAGAATCCCTTTTTGACTCTGCACCATTGAGTCCACTATTATTAGTGAGCACTAATGGAATAATTCTATCATAGAGATAGGGGACCTAATTCACATGGATATAGTAAGTCTCGCTTGGGCTGTTTTAATGGTAGTCTTTACATTTTCCCTTTCACTCGTAGTATGGGGAAGAAGTGGTCTCTAGAAGCACTACTAATTGAGTTGAGGAATCAAACTGTCTCAATTGTTTTATAAATCGTTCTGCAACGTATTTTGAAGTATTTAAAATAAAGATCTCTTCATTTTAAAATTTCATTGGATTCTAGTGGAGGAATGTATTCTATAAGAGTAAAACGGTTCTTTCAGATTGATCGGAACAAATAGATGTATCAAAGAAATAGAATTGGGCCCTCTGTCAATTCCATATATAAAATTAATATCGACACTACATATATCTACATATATGAAGATAATATGGTAGATTGATCTATATTAAGCCTCTAGCTTTATTATAAAGTACAACTTTATACACTACAATAACACTAATAGTACGGTAAGAAAGAACTCGATGAATCTTTCTTACCATACTATCGGATCTCGTAGACTACTGCCGATTATAGCCCGTCCATTTCATTTATTCATTTAAGACGCAAAATTGGAATCCCTTTCATTTGATTTTTTCAACCATTGATAAGATCAAGTTTCATTCAATTAATTATTTTGACTGACTGTTTTTACGTAAATGATAAGTAGAAAGGCAGTAGGAACTAAAATGAACAGTGCAGTAGCAATAAATGCAAGAATATTGACTTCCATAATCTCATCGTTTTTTTTTACTTCACAATAACTCGGGATTTAATCCCTTAGAGATAATCAATCTTGCGCCTGTAAATTTAATGAATGAATTACCTCTCGACCATATTCAATCGGATCAATTTCATGAATAACAATATCTAAGCTATCAAATCAATTCGTCGTCGAAAATTGAAAAGTATAACATAGGGAGATCTTTTATCCATACCGAATCCAAAATAGGATTCCCCGCGCAATCAAAAATTCCCCTTTTTAGCATTATATAGGATTCTTTTCTGTTGTTTCTTTTCTATAACCTATCTTAGGTCTTCCTTGTACAATCATCAAATGAAGTATCATCTCACCACCCACCCCTTTCCATTAGTTACAAACCCCCAACAAATAAGACCAGCAAAGCGGAAAAAGATAAGCTCTAAACACCGTTTTTTTTATGATCTAATTTTATTTGGAAAACAAAGAAGTGTGATAAAGCTGAGTCTAGGTAAAAAAGAGGGAATATTCCATCAAATTCACTATTTTAGTTATTTTCATTTTTTTCGGGTTTGTTCTTTCTTCGACAGGACCTTGAAAAAAATAGAAAAAATAGTAAGTAAAAATTATTCATTCCCTTGCGAAAAGGGGGAAGGGGTTCCTTGATTAATCTTTATCTTTCTTTTAACCTCGGTTATTAGTCCTGGGAGACATATATCAAAAGCTCAGTATCCAATTTGAATAAAAATTTTTTTTTTAAACTTCACATTTAGTAATTGAGGTTCCATAAACAAAAACAGAGCCAGAAGGGGAGATTTTGTTAAATTCATTTTGTATTATACAAGAAACGAATTCCATCTGTGGATATGCGCCCGAGAAAGATATCGGACCTTGTTCCATTACATGAATGGGGATCAATCCAAAAAGAAGACTCAGTATCTCTTGGAATACTTACTATAATAATAATGCTACCAACCAAAAATTGTACTAATCTACATACGTCTTTCTCCTATCAATCAGTCCTCGTTGAAGTAATGAACATTGCTATTTGTTTGATTAGAAATGTGAAAAAAAAGAATCCCCTTGGTAATGAAATGCTGCCCCATGTCCCCTCTTTCACAGAAAGAGGAGAGGCAGATTGGTGGGATTCGTCGGGACTGACGGGGCTCGAACCCGCAGCTTCCGCCTTGACAGGGCGGTGCTCTGACCAATTGAACTACAATCCCGGGGAAATAAGGGATCTCGCAGAAAATTTGATTCTTTTTTATTCCCCCGTATCAGGTATTTCTGAAGAAGAAGGGGGTTCTACCATCTCATGGTAGATTGGTGAATTGTTGGGCCGAGCTGGATTTGAACCAGCGTAGACATATTGCCAACGAATTTACAGTCCGTCCCCATTAACCGCTCGGGCATCGACCCAGGAAGAATCAATTTTAGGCGTATTGGTAATCCCTGACCAACTTCTTTTCGTAGTACCCTACCCCCAGGGGAAGTCGAATCCCCGTTGCCTCCTTGAAAGAGAGATGTCCTGAGCCACTAGACGATGGGGGCATACTTGCTCAACCGCTATCATACCTATTATATGAACAATTTTAAAAATTGTCAATATAATGGGTATGATTAGATCCGAAGTATCCTTCAGTTTTTTATGATTTCATATAAATTTTGGATTCGTCATTCATATTCATGAATCATTCATTAGATTCTCCATTTTATTTGTATCATAGAAATCTATATTATATGAATTATATTTTAATATTTAATTTCTAATAAAATAAAGACAAAAATTGCAATAATACGAAAGAAAACTAGGATTCTTTCGGGGAGTAATGAGTCCGTCAGAAAATAAAAATAAAGGGGGTGAAATTCCATTTCTTACGCTCTCATTGTTAAGATGAGATATCCCTATCGCTATTTCACATTAAGCTAGGAAATGATAAATCTGGGAATGGGGGATCAAAGAGTTATTAAAAATTATTTTTTTATCTAAGAATGTAGTTCAGGGACAAGTAGAATCTATTCATCATATGATTCAATAAAATCTCTTGAATCTATGTGGAATTGGTAGGTGTACATGTATCAATCAAGTTAATTTCGTTCTGATGAGGATTCGTTCAATAAAAGAAAAGCAATTAAAGAAATTCGGTTTTGAAACAAAATTCCTTGCATTTTACCCTAGACTTGCTAGTTAAGAATAAGCCACTAGCCGCTATGAGTTTACTGTATATTTATTTATATAGACTTTGGTATATCATATATATTTATCTAGATATAATATTTTACCCACATAGTATAGTGACCCATTTACGAATTAAATCAAACAGGCCCCTTTAACTCAGTGGTAGAGTAACGCCATGGTAAGGCGTAAGTCGTCGGTTCAAGGGGGCTTTGGCTTTTTTTATAAAACTACAGTAGTAGTATTCATATTTGAAGGAAGAATAGAGATATTTTTAATAGTAGTAACCTACCGTCTAATAATACGTTATCATGAATAATGATAAATCATCTCTTGAATCACCGAATATTCCTATTTTCAATTAGAAATCAACAAAAGAAAAATAAGTGGACCTGACCCATTGAATTATGACTATATCCGCTATTCTGATATTAAAATTCGATAGAGATTCAATTTGGAACAAGTTGACCTCCCCCCCTTTTTTTGGACTCCGCAAGAATTTGTCGATATTTCCAATTCAATCGTCTTTTTCCTATATGTTCTATAGGAATAAATTATTATTTCGTTCCGCCACAGAGGAAGGTTTATTCCAAGTCACAGCATAAGAGCTATTTTCACGATCTTTCTTTG